TATATATACATATATATACATAAGTACATATGGTAGACTCATAGGCTTTTTATTCAATAAAAAAATGGATTTACCCAGCAAGTCTAAGGTAAAATGTAATGAATTGTTTCAAGACCGAACCTAATTCCTTTTCTTTCATTGAATGAATTGATTTCCATCACAATAATAAAGTTCACTTACAAGTACACCTACCAATTCGGTATAAATTTCAAGGTGTTTCATCAAGTCCTGGGATCAAGAAATTCTCAAAAATGCTTTGAATTTTTTAGGGGACAAGGCAGGTAGAATTTTTTCATCACGCTTACTGTTTGTTAATTTCCTTCTTTTATTGTGAGATATTCTTATCTCATCTTAACAAAAAATGAATCAATGAATGGAAGAATGAAAGCGAAAGAAGTAGAACTTAACCCCCCTTTTTTTGTTTTGGCCCAGGGACTCCCCGAAAACCCTATACTTTGTTACTTTAGTATTAGAGTATTACGGTATTAGTATTATTTACACTTTTTTATATTAGACGAAATAAATATAGATTTCGATACTCGATTTCGATTTTTTTTATATATCTATATCTATATATAAAATCGAAATCGAGATATATAAAAATATAGATATAGAGATTTTTATATATAGATATAGAGAATAGAGATAGAGTAGAGAATGCCCATTCTAATGTCTAATGAGATTCATGAATATGAATGACGAATCAACAAGTTATCCGCAATTAGGAAAAGCGGAAAGATTCCTCGGATCTAATCATACATTGACAATTTAACAAAAACTATTGATACTATGATCATAGTCTCATGACGGTTAGACAAATGGGCCCCCATCGTCTAGCGGTTCAGGACATCTCTCTTTCAAGGAGGCGGCGGGGATTCGAGTTCCCCTGGGGGTGGGGATAGGGGACGAGGAAAGGAAGTTGATCACGAATTCCCAATAGTCTTACAAGCGATTCCTCCTGGGTCGATGCCCGAGCGGTTAATGGGGACGGACTGTAAATTCGTTGGCAATATGTCTACGCTGGTTCAAATCCAGCTCGGCCCAAAAATTCCCCAATCTGCCACGTATAATCCCCGCGCCCCTTAAAAATACTCGATACGGAGATAAAGAATCCAAATTTCTGCTAGATCCCTTATTTCTCTGGGATTGTAGTTCAATTGGTCAGAGCACCGCCCTGTCAAGGCGGAAGCTGCGGGTTCGAGCCCCGTCAGTCCCGACGGATCCACTAAATACATCAATCAATTTGAAAGGGGGGGGCAGAATTGCATTCCCCCCCCCAAAAGAAAGATCCCTTTTCGTTTCTTTGTGGTAAGAGATGGGCGGATTAATATAATTTTCAGTAGCATTATAGTAAGCATTCCAAGAAATGCCGGATCTTTTTTTTCGATTGTTCGCGATCCGTGGAATAGAATACTATATATTTTTTTTTGGAGAAGGGCACACATACACAAATGGAATTCACAATAAAAAATGAATTTAAGAAGATTCCCCTAAGAGAAAGAGAATTAGAAGACTTTTCTAGATTAAACAATTTCTCTTTATGGCCCTGGTTTTATATAACCTGAATTACTAATTCAAAAATGGATTGCATTCAAATTGCACGCTGAGCCTTTGATATATACCCAGTGCTAATAATCTACGGAAGGGGGTAAACGACAGAGATCCTCTTAGCAATATTTGTTTCTTTCTTGTTTTGATTTGTCACTATGTGACTAATGGAAGTGGAAGGGCAATCTCATGATACTTCATGAGATCATTGTACATAGAGTAAATTATAGAAAAAAAGAACGGAAACAGACGATAAATAAAGGAATAAAGGAATTTGGGATTGGGTCCGGAATACAAGCTGGATTCGGTAGGGATAAAAAAACTTCCTATGTTATACTATTCCATTTTCGACGAGAAATTGATTTGACAGCTCAGATATTGTTATTCATGATATTCATCCGATTCAAAACCAGCGAGATTAAGAGGGAATTAATTCAGTGAATTTACAAGTGAAAAGTTTATCATCTCTATGGGACTAAATCCCGAGTTATTGCGAAGTAAAAAAAAGATTAGATTATGGAAGTAAATATTCTTGCATTTGTTGCTACTGCACTATTCATTCTAGTTCCTACCGCCTTTCTACTTATCATTTACGTAAAAACAATCAGTCAAAATGATTAATTAATTAATCATTAATTTGAAATTTGAATTAAACTTTACTTCTGAGTTCTTATCAAAAATTGACGAAATAAAATGAAAGGGATTCAAAATTTTGCGTCTTAAATGAAACTTAAATGAAATAAGCGGACTATAATCCGCAGTATTCTAATAGATAGATCGTATGGTCGAAAGAAATAGATGAATCTTTCGACCATATGATCTATTGGTATTATTGGAGTGTATAAAGTTGTACTCTAGAATAAAGGTAGAGGCTAAATCTAGATTAATCTACTTAATATACAATATATACAATATATACAATATTATATATGTATGTATTATATATGTAGATATATGTAGGTGGATATCAATTCCATATATGGAATTGACATCGCACCCAATTCTATTTATTTGCTACACCTATTTGTATTTGTTTCGATCAATCTGAAATAATAGTTTTACTCTTATTCTTATGTCATAGGGTTCTAATTACTAGTTACTCGATTTTTTCTGATGTTCAATAAAAATCTCAGTATCTATCAAAAGAAATAAATCAATAAAGGAAAAACGATAGGTATTTCTATTAATAAAAAAAATTATTAGTAAAAATTCCGAAGAAGTAATTGATTGAACCATCAACAGGAGTTTCATGGGCACTTCTCGGAGTTCGAAAAGGAAGAGTAAACCTTCAGTTAACGCCTAGAACCATGATATGAAATGTGAGTCGATAAAGCCTAAATAAAATTTCTAAAATGCGATATGCCACTCGCCTGAGGGAAGATCCTCCTCTCTATATTCTCTCGTTAGACAACCGCTATGTTTATACACTTTCTCATAGAAAGTGCGTATACACTTAAGAAAACTACTTCTTCTTTGAATTCTTTGAACAGTAAACAGGGAAACAAATAAAATAATAATAAAAAGGTCGGGTCTTCTTTAGTATCCATCTAGAAGCCTGGTAAGAGTTCCTCGATTGAAATAAAAAATTTAGGAAAAATTGGATTTGGATTGGACTCAATTTCCTATGATTTAGATCCCTTTCGAAATCCAAAGATAGGAGAAATATCTCTTTAATTGAAGAGTATGATTCATATAATACATTACTTCATCCGAATCCAATGGAATTCAAAATGAAGATCTTTTTATTTTCGTTTGAAATAGTTAAAAACCTGTTGCAGAACGATCTATAAAACAGTTGATACAGTTTGATTCTCCAACTCAATTAGTAATACCCCTAGAGTCCACTTCTTCCCCACACTACGAGCGAAAGGGAAAATGTAAAGACTACCATTAAAGCAGCCCAAGCGAGACTTACTATATCCATGTCAATTATGTCCCCTTATTTCTCTAACTATGAAGGAGTTATTCCATCATTCCTCACTACTAATAGTATAGTGGAATCGGGGGCGCAGAGTCAAAAGGGGATTCTGATCGAACACTATTGATAAACCAATTCACTAAATCCACTTATTTTTTATATTAGAAAATTTTTTTATATTCTAAATATAAATTCCTATAGGATGATTTGCAATCAGGAAAAACGAAGCATAAGCAAAATACATAGTAACATCTCGGGTAAATGCTCCTAATGGAACGCATAGGAATAATAAGTTTTGTTGATCCTCATAAGTAAAACAAAATAAGTAAAACAAGCGGATAATCCTTATCTAAAATCCCATTTGATAGACTTCGTACCCTTTCTTTTTTTCTCTGTGAAAGAATAGGGAGACTGTAGAAGTATATTTTTGATTAGGGGTTGCCGAAAAGAAATAGTTTCTCTTTTTCTTTTGCCCTTTACTAGAATTTAAATTCAAAGTGAATTATCCATCCAATCGAATATTGATTGGATACCTGAGGACTGAGAAGTTTTTGGGAGTCCGTCATATATGTCGTATATGTATATGTATATATAGTATCTTCTGTCCCCACACCACTATTGGAATTGAATTCCATTTCCTATCCAGTCTCTCCAATCTAATTGAAGGTCCAGCCACTCGACACTAGATTAGTAGTAGAGCGATTAGTGATTAGTGGAATCTAGAAGTCTTGATATACCATTAGAATATTTCTAGAATATTTCCTTAAATCCTAGATACGAGGATTTACAGAAAAACCCCACCCCATCCGGATGCTTCGAATCAAACAAATATCAACGGTCCGTTTCTGCTCGGAAATACTTCGGCGAGTTATATCAGCAGACCAGAAGAAGATATTTCGAGTCTTTTGTTTTGTTGATCAGGCGACACCCGGATTTGAACTGGGGAAAAAGGATTTGCAGTCCCCCGCCTTACCACTCGGCCATGCCGCCAAAATGATAGAAAATCTATGACGCAGTACGGAACTTTCTTTTATTGGATTTTCACCTTGAGTTCCGTTTTTCTTAACTTCTAACCCTTTTCTTTCCTAATTAGAAAAAGGATCCTTCCCGCCTTTTTATTGTAAAAGTATAAATTTATGACAAATTGGAACCCTTAACTATTGACTGCTGACTGCGAATTCATGAACGATTTGAATCTCAAAATTGGATTTTCTTTTCCTAATGACACGAGAAAATACAAATTGATACATCAGCATTCTTCTCAATTTTCCATTATAACAACAATTAGGAGTCTATGTAAACCCCAGAGTAGAAATTGTTACACAGATATTTATTATTTTTATGTTTTTATGTTGCCTATAAGCAATTCTCAGAAAATTATCATATTTGCATTTTGAATTGAATAGAAAATCGAAATTTTCTTTTAATAGATAATAGAACGCAACCCGCGCTGCCACAAAAATAACGGCAATACAATAAACAACACACTAAAAGACGGATATTAATACCTGCATACATGTTTACTAAATACAAC